GATTTTCTTGTTCCTGAAAATATTCTATCTATCTCCTAGACGCTGTAGAGAATTGAGAATTTTCATGTCTTTCAATTCTCGTACTCGTAATTGGAAAGTTACGGAAGGAGATCCATCATTTTGCAATGAAAACAACATAAAAAACTCTGGACAATTTCGAAATCAGACCAAGCGTCTTAATACATATGCAAAAAAATTCATTATTGGCCCACCATTGATTACAAGATTTAGCTTTTATGAATCGCTATTGCTTTGATACGAATAATGGCAGTCGTTTCAGTATGTTAAGGATACAGATGTATCCACAATTCATTTAGAGTTACTTAATAGCCTATTTCTTATACTATATCTCTCCCCCGTGAAATTCTCGAGCCGAAAGATGGATGCATATGCTGTGTTTCATTTTGCTAAATGATATCAATTAAATGGTGTATCAATTCTATAAATTGGATATAGCAATAAATAAATCAGCAAAATTCTTTTATTTTAGATAGAAGAAATCTTCTATCTAAAATAAAAGAATGTACCCTTCTATCCAAATCCAATTTGGATCGATAAAATAAATCCAAATTATAGATTCCAGCAGTAGATGAATAATTGCAAATTTTTGTGTGTACGAGATTCGAATAACTTCAAAATAACTGACATAATTTTTTATTTTTCCTGATCAGAAAAATACATGAAAAAGAAAGGAGGTAGAAAAATTTTTTGATTTATGGTTAAAGAAGAAAAACAAGAAAACAGGGGTTCTGTTGAATTTCAAGTATTCAGTTTCACCAATAAGATACGGAGACTTGCTTCACATTTGGAATTACACAAAAAAGATTTTTCATCGGAAAGAGGTCTACGAAGACTTTTGGGAAAACGTCAACGTTTGCTGGCTTATTTGGCAAAGAAAAATAGAGTACGTTATAAGAAATTAATAAGTCAGTTGGATATTCGGGAGAAGTAATTTAATCGTTCGAATTTTTTTCTTATTTTATTAGTAGTCTTATAGTAGTCTTAGATTTTGCATTTTGATGAGCCTCGTTTTGAGGAATTCATGGAATAATGAATTAAGGAAGAAAAAAGAATAAGAACAAGGATACATAACATAATAAAAAGAATAGATAAGACGATATTCGCCCTCCCCCCACATATTTAATTTCTTCTCCTATACAAAAACTAGCAAGACCCACTCCATTGATAATTCCATCAATAACACCTTTATCAAAAAAATGCGTTAGTTCGGCAAATCTTCTTATACCCAGGATAAAGAGCCTAGTATAGAAAACATCTATATAACCGCGATTATATGACCAGCTGTATACCTTTTTTTTTACTTGATCCAAAAAGTTCTTTTTGGGATTCCCTTTTACAAGGGAATTTTTAAAATTCAAATTCTGAAAAAAAGAATAAGCGGATCCATAGCATATATATGCTATGAATAGACCAAAAATAGCTAAACTTACAGAAGAAATTGCATTAGTGAGAAATTCATATGAATTTATGGAAGAATTAGAACTTTCCTCGAAAAAGCTTATTGAAGGGGTTAACCACTTTGATAATATGGTTAACTCCGATGTTCCATTATCCATTACTCCATTATCAAAAGGGATTCCTATGGATCCAATGAACAAAGTAAAAAGCAGTAATATAAGAAGAGGAAATAGCATAGTATTTCCAGTTTCGCGAGGATAGACAAAAGTATTTTTAGCTCCAAAGGAAGTACTAAAGAATCCTATCCTATTTCTTGTATTACCAGAAATTTTGGGTATATTTTGAGAAAAAAAAGAAACTCCACTCTTCGTTGTTGACAAAACAAAATCTCTATTGACTCCTTTGGGTATGCTTTTTCCCCATAAGGATATTGAATACAACGAACCTTCTTTAGTACTACTGTAATTTTGAAAATGAACACGCAAATGCCCATCAAAAGTAAGTAAATATATTCGAAACATATAAAATGCAGTTAATCCTGCAGTAAAAGAAGCTATTATTCCAAAAAAAGGTGAATACAACCAAGTATTACTAAGGATTTCATCTTTGGACCAGAAGCAAGCAAGAGGTGGAATACCACAAAGAGAAAGTGTACCCAATAAAAAAGTCGTTCTTGTAATAGGAACATATTTTTTTAAACCACCCATAAGAACCATATTCTGACTTTTATCTGGTGAATATCCAACAAGAGGTTCCATTGAATGAATAACGGATCCGGATCCCAAGAACAATAAAGCTTTCGAATAAGCATGAGTGATCAAATGGAATAAAGCTGCTTGATAAGAACCTATACCTAGAGCTAACATCATATAACCCAATTGAGACATTGTAGAATAGGCTAAGCTTCTTTTAATATCTCTCTGAGCAAGAGCTAAAGTCGCTCCTAAGAAAAGTGTTATTGTACCTACTAAGGAAATGAAACTCATTATCAAAGGTAGGGATATGAAAAGAGGAAGAAGTCGAGCTATAAGAAAAATCCCCGCAGCAACCATAGTTGCTGCGTGTATAAGAGCCGAAATGGGAGTGGGTCCTTCCATAGCATCGGGTAACCATACGTGAAGAGGGAATTGTGCAGATTTTGCAACTGCACCAAGAAATAATAAAAAAGCACACAAAGTAGTAAGTAATGAATTAATCCCATTATTAGGAATCCAGTTATTAGCTATTTTGAACAAATCTCGAAACTCTAAACTACCTGTTATCCAAAAAAAACCTAAAATTCCTAATAACAAACCAAAATCCCCTACACGATTAGTTACAAAAGCTTTTTGACAAGCACTCGCTGCAATTGGTCGTGTAAACCAAAAGCCTATCAATAAATAGGAACACATTCCCACAAGTTCCCAAAAAAAATAAATTTGTATCAAATTGGAACTAGTAACCAACCCCAACATGGAAGTAGTAAAAAAACTTATATAAATGAAAAATCTCAAATATCCTTCATCGTGAGACATATAATCGTCACTATAAATAAGAACCAAGATTCCTACAGTAGTAATTAGTATTAACATAATAGAAGTAAGGGGGTCAATCAAGTATCCAAATTCTAAGGAAAAATCATTATTGATGGTCCAAGACCATAGATATTGATAGATAGAACTCCCTTTTATTTGTTGAATAGACAGGTGAACTGAGAATACCAGAGCTATACTTAAGAGTAAAACACTAGGAAAAGCCCATATGCGACGAAGATTTTTTGTTGCTGTCGGAATAAGAAAAAGCCCAAACCCCATTGACATAATAACTGGAAGTGGGAGAAGAGGGATTACCCAGGCATATTGATATGTATGTTCCATAAGAAAAGAAATAGCAATTTTTAGTTGAAATTTATAGTTCTTTTTTCTATAAAAATGTTTCCGATTCACCAAACCTATTCTTATTTCTTTCTGAAGGAATTAAAAAAAAAAAAATTAAGAATAAGAAAAAATACTGGAATTCTGATTTTTTCAAAATTTGTCTCAGTGAAATATTCAAAAATTCAGAATGGGTTTAGTTGCTTAAATTCAAAAAGTTAATCAAAGAATTTCGTTATTTAGTTATTAGATAAAAAAAGATATTTATTAAAATACAAAAAAAGATTAAATCAGTTTACTTTCTATTCCTATTCTTTTTTTTATTTCTTTCTGTTAAAATGAAATAGCTCTTTTATTTCGTAACTGATTGATTGAATTTCAACTATATTTGAATTTTATATTTATCGGAAATTCTTGAATATTCTTTACTTCATATAAAATGGAAATCCTAATGACTAGAATTATCTAAGTTTTAGAATGTCTTGTTTAAGAGACTAATAATTTTTTTATTTTGACTTGAATTCAATTCTTAAATATCTTCTCAACTTAATTAACTATTTGAATTTTCCCTTCGTTTTATCTCCCCATATTATATGAGGGCTTATCCCCCATACCTTAGATTTATATATGGAGTATATTTGATATATAAATTGATTTAAATAGAAAACCCTTTGTATATAATATATCTTTGTATATATTGTATATTATTAAAACAAAGTCTAAAATATATATGAAAAATACGCGAAAAACTCTTGTCTTATCCATATTAGACAAAATGAAGTAAAAAATAATTTCAAATTTCATTATCTTTCAGTATCTAAGTATAAATACTAAGAAAAAACAGAAAGAAGGATTGATTTGCAGCAATAGATGTCTTTCACATACAACTAGAAAAAACAAATTCCCCTTTTGAATGGCAGTTCCAAAAAAACGTACTTCGATGTCAAAAAAGCGTATTCGTAAAAATATTTGGAAGAAAAAAACTTATTTTTCCATAGTACAATCTTATTCCTTAGCAAAATCAAGATCATTTTTGAGCGGCAACGAGCATCCAAAACCAAAAGGTTTTTCTGGGTAACAAACAAATAATCAGGTTTTGGAATAATCTGAATTGACCGATCTTAAAGAAATTCCAATTATTTAATATGAATAAATAATTTGGATTAATTAATGAATGTACTTTTATGTGTCGAATTCCTGGGTACAATATTCTTAGAACTAATCCTTCTGTTATTCTGTTATATAGAACAAAAGTTTTGGTATATTGTGTCCTCAGTATTCTTTTTTCCTATCAAAGAACTTTTGATAATAGAATCCTCCTATATTTTTATGAGGATTCCATTATCAAAAGTAGAGTATTCTTGCAATAGGATTTTGAATTTCTACCTATCTTATCCAAAATCCAAAATTCACAAATAAATTGGTTTAGGACTGGTAAATCGTATTAATAAGAGCGTAAAGGCTTTGTTTCAAAATACAAAACTCTTTGTATTTAATGATGAAATTCTAATTTTCCTAAATTCTATGGATTCTCCCAATCTCGACGATTCGTGAGAAAATAACTATTATTCTTTTAAGTTAACTATTACTTCAAGTTAGCCGCCATGGTGAAATTGGTAGACACGCTGCTCTTAGGAAGCAGTGCTCAAGCATCTCGGTTCGAGTCCGAGTGGCGGCATTCTCGAAAAAGAATACAATAGATTAGAAAATGGATTCAATTCGAAATTTCCAATTTTGTAATGGGACCTTCTCCTTATGCTATTTGCAACTTTAGAACATATACTAACTCATATCTCTTTCTCAACTATTTCAATTGTGATTACGATTCATTTGATAACCTTATTAGTTCGTGAACTTAGGGGATTACGTGATTCGTCAGAAAAAGGAATGATAGCTACTTTTTTATCTATAACAGGATTCTTAGTTTCTCGTTGGGTTTCTTCGGGACATTTTCCATTAAGTAATTTATATGAGTCATTGATCTTCCTTTCATGGGCTCTGTATATTCTTCATACTATTCCTAAGATACAGAACTCTAAAAATGATTTAAGCGCAATAACTATGCCAAGTACTATTTTAACGCAAGGCTTTGCCACGTCAGGTCTTTTAACTGAAATGCATCAATCTACAATACTAGTACCTGCTCTCCAATCTCAGTGGTTAATGATGCATGTCAGTATGATGTTACTAAGCTATGCAACTCTTTTGTGCGGATCCTTATTATCCGCCGCTCTTCTAATCATTAGATTTCGAAAGAATTTCGATTTCTTTTCTAAAAAGAAAAAAAAAAAATTACTTAAAACATTTTTATTTAGTGAGATTGAATATTTCTATGCAAAAAGAAGTGCCTTAAAAAACACCTCTTTTCCTTCATTTCCAAATTATTACAAATATCAATTAACTGAGCGTTTGGATTCTTGGAGTTATCGTGTTATTAGTTTAGGGTTTACCCTTTTAACCATAGGTATTCTTTGTGGAGCAGTATGGGCTAATGAGGCGTGGGGATCCTATTGGAATTGGGATCCTAAGGAAACTTGGGCATTTATTACCTGGACCATATTTGCAATTTATTTACATAGTAGAACAAATCCAAATTGGAAGGGTACGAATTCTGCATTTGTAGCTTCGATAGGATTTCTTATAATTTGGATCTGCTATTTTGGTATCAATCTTTTAGGAATAGGTTTACATAGTTATGGTTCATTTACATTACCATCTAAATGATTACATAACATAAAACATTCATAAAATGAAGGTTTTTTCCCATTTTTGTTTGATTTGAGAACCCCTTTGAAAAGACGTTCAAAGGGGTTCCCAAAAATTCGAAATAGATCTAATTAGACTTTTTTACTTTTTTCAGAATTTTTTGGTTTTTCATGAAATATAGAGCGGACTAGTTAAAAAAAGAAAATCCTATTTAGGATAATAATTGGATAAGAGAGCCTCTACCCTGTCAACGGATAGCGAGAGAACAAAATCTGGATAAATACCAATTCCTATTACTGGTAAAAAGATACAGATTAAAAGAAAGAGTTCTCGTGGTCCAGAATCCACAAAATTTGCGTTTGGAACATGAAATAACTTGTATCCATAGAACATCTGGCGTAACATAGATAATAAATAAATAGGAGTTAATATCATTCCAATTGCCATTACAAAAGTAATTAGCATTTTTGGCATTAACATAAATTTTGGACTAGTAATTAGTCCAAAAAATACTACTAATTCTGCAACAAAACCGCTCATTCCTGGTAAGGCAAGAGAAGCCATTGAAAAGCTACTAAACATAGTAAACATTTTTGGCATTGGTATAGATATCCCTCCCAGTTCTTCGAGATAAACAAGACGCATTCTATCACAAGCCGTTCCTGCCAAGAAAAATAGTGTAGCACCGATAAATCCATGGGATAATATTTGTAAAATAGCTCCATTTAGTCCAATGTTGGTTATGGAACCAATTCCTATAATTATGAAACCCATGTGAGATACGGAGGAGTAGGCTATTCTTTTTTTGAAATTTCGTTGACCAAGAGAAGTTGAAGCTGCATAGATTATTTGCACCGCTCCTATTATTACCAACCAGGGGGAAAATAGATAATGAGCATGAGGTAACAATTCCATATTGATCCGAATCAATCCGTATGCTCCCATCTTTAATAGGATTCCCGCTAAAAGCATACATGTACTGTAATGTGCTTCCCCGTGGGTATCTGGTAACCACGTATGTAGAGGTATAATCGGCAATTTGACAGCATAAGCAATAAGGAAGCCAAAATAAAGTAGTATTTCCAGTGTTGCAGGGTATGATTGATTAATCAATCGTTCCAAGTCTAAGCTTGGTTCGTTGGAACCATATAAGCCCATACCCAGAACTCCGATTAAGAAAAAAATGGAACCGCCTGCAGTATACAAAATAAACTTGGTAGCTGAATATAGACGCCTTCTTCCCCCCCACATGGCTAAAAGTAAGTAAACAGGAATTAATTCTAACTCCCACATGATAAAAAAAAGTAAAAGGTCTCGTGAAGAAAATAATCCTATTTGACCGCTATACATTGCTAGCATCAGGAAATAGAATAATCGCGAATTCCGGGTAATTGGCCAAGCCGCTAAAGTAGCTAAAGTAGTGATAAATCCTGTCAATAAAATAGATCCTAATGAAAGTCCATCGATTCCCAATCTCCAGTGGAAATCAAAAACATCTATCCATTTAGAATCCTCCCTTAATTGGATTAAGGGATCCTCTAATTGGAAATGATAACAGAATGCATAAGTCATTAGAAGGAATTCTAATAAACAAATAGATATAGTATACCACCTAACGATTTTGTTTCCTTTATGGGGTAAAAAGAAAATTAATGAACCTGCAAATATCGGAAAAACAACAAGTATTGTTAACCAAGGAAAATAACTCATGATAAAGTAATAAAGACAAGATACGTTTTGACCAGAAAAGCCCATGCTCGATTATTTTGAGCACAGGCTTCTTCGGTAAAGAGGAATCAGACGATTCAAGTGGAGTTTTTTGTAACGTATCAATAAGATAGAGCCATGCTGCGGGTTGTTTCAGGCCCTAAATAAACGCGGACACTTAAAAAATCTGTTGGACAGGCGGATTCGCATCTCTTACAACCCACACAATCTTCGGTTCTCGGCGCAGAAGCAATTTGCTTGGCTTTACATCCATCCCAAGGTATCATTTCTAATACATCTGTTGGACAAGCTCGTACACATTGAGTGCATCCTATACATGTATCATAAATTTTTACAGAATGTGACATTGGATCTAGAAATTTTCCTTTTCAACATAACAATTTTCGATCTGGTAAAATGAAATTAGTACTATATAAGTTCTATGTATTGTAAACACCAGACGAAGCAATGGTTTATCCAAACTTTAATAAATAATGCAATATATTTCTTAATCTGTTTGTGAGAAAGCGTGAAAAGAGCCAAGAGACTTGAATTTAAGGCTTCAACAGTCATAATTATACGAATTCTACATACTAATTCGAATTAGCCAATAAATTGGCTATTATCTTTGCAATATAAATTATTGCAATTTGAATATTGCAATATCAATGAATTGCAAAAATGCAAAATTCAATAAGTAAAAAAGAATACTCTGAAATAACTTACTTCAAAAATGGGTATTCTCAAATAAAAATAAGAAAAGAAGACTCGAATTTTATTAATCTTAATGTTCCATATTATTATATATGTGCCTTTGTTTAGAGAATTCTATGTCTAATTATTCAAAAAATTCGATTGATTGATACGAGTTGATTTCCTGTTACGATGGATGGAAGAAAGAATGGATAGTCCAATAGCTGCTTCAGCCGCCGCAAGGGCTATAACAAAAATTGCGAAAATGTCTCCTTTTAATTGGCGACTATCAAATAGAGCAGAAAATGTTACGAGATTTAGATTAATTGAATTCAGTATAAGTTCAAGACATATTAGAGCTCTAACCATGTTTCGGCTTGTAATCAATCCATAGATACCAATCGAAAATAAATAGACACTCAAAAAAAGTACATGCTCAAACATCATTAACTAACTCCTTATCAATCTCGATTCATTTCAATATGAGGACAAGAATTGAACCGATTCAATTAATTAGAATAGAACAATTACGCAACAAAAGAGAAAAGAAAGTATTTGTTGTGTTGACAGTAGATGGATTTTACTAAATCAAAATTGTTTTATTCTTTAGTTATTTTTTTAGATTTGAAATTCTTAGAATTTATTATTGTCTAGCCATAGTAATTGCACCTATTAAAGAAACTAGAAGAATTAGGGAAATGAGTTCAAACGGAAGATAAAAATCGGTTGCTAAATGAATCCCAATTTGTTGAACGTTATTTATGAGACCCTGTTCTACTATTTGGTTTGATCTTGTAGTCCAAAGAATTCCATACCATGACGTATCTGGGATAGTAGTCATTAGTGAAAAAGGAATAGTTATAGAAACGAGTGAAGTAAACCCATCTCCAATAGTCCAATAATTCTTATCTTTAGACCACTCTGAGCCATTTACAAACATTACAGCAAATATGATCAAGACATTTATGGCTCCCACATAAATAAGAAGTTGTGCGACAGCTACAAAGTAGGAATTCAATAAAAAATAGAATAAGGATATACAAACAAGAACTAATCCCAGCGAAAAGGCAGAATAAATGGGGTTGGTAAGTAATACTACTCCTAGACCCCCTAGTAGAAGAACAAATCCCCCAAATAGCACAAGAATCTCATGTATTGGTCCAGGTAAATCCATTATGCATAAGAAGAAATTAATAGTATAAAATTTTTCATGAACTGACTAAAACTAAAAGATTCAAGGAAAGAAAAAGGGATTAGGATATTTATATATAAATTGTATAGTTAGAAATCACATCACGAAAATCTACTCTCATTTTAAATCATGAATAATTTGTAATAAGCAGTAGTTATTCATTTTTCTTTATAGTTAGTAAAAAACTATTGGATTTTTCTAACAAAAAAATCCTAGTACCTAGTAATCAGTAATCGTTCTTGAATTCCAAGATTTTTCTTCGTCTATTTTATTTTGAGGCGAATTCCTAATTGTTTGAATTGTGTAATCTCCCATTATGGAGACTGGTAACCGACTCAAAGCAATTTGATTGTAATTCAATTCATGACGATCATAAGTAGAAAGTTCATATTCTTCAGTCATTGATAAACAGTTTGTCGGACAATATTCAACACAGTTACCACAAAATATACAAACTCCGAAATCAATACTATAATTAAGCAATTGTTTCTTTTTAATATCCTTTTCAAATCTCCAATCCACAAGGGGTAGATCTATTGGGCATACACGAACACATACTTCACATGCAATACATTTATCAAATTCAAAGTGTATTCGCCCGCGGAAACGCTCTGATGTAATTGATTTTTCATAAGGGTAGTGAATCGTTATAGGTAAACGATTTGTGTGGGATAAGGTAATTATGAAACCTTGACCAATGTATCTTGCGGCACGTATTGTTTGTTGACCATAACTAATGAACCCAGTTATCATAGGGAACATATTCTAAATATCTATGAAAAAGGTATGTTTCTTTCTCTTGTTTGAGAGAACTTTTGTGTTGAAGATATTCTTACTGTTATTGTATTATCTTATTTATAGTGAAACTAGTTGGGAAGAAGTTGTTAATAAGAGATTGCCCAGAGAAATAGGTAAAAGAAATTTCCATCCAAGATTTAATAACTGATCCATTCTCATCCGGGGTAAAGTCCATCTTATTGTGATAGAAATGAAGAGAAATAAAAAAGCTTTAGTTAATGTAATAAGGATACCCATTATCATTTCCAAAATTCCCACAATTTTATTCATTTGGAAAAATCCAAAAAAGGATATATAGGGAATAGAAAAATTCCACCCGCCTAAGTAGAGAACAGTTACAAATAATGAGGAAACTAATAAATTTAGGTAAGAAGCAAGATAAAATAAACCATATTTAATACCGGAATATTCGGTTTGATAACCCGCTACTAATTCTTCCTCTGCTTCTGGTAAATCAAAGGGTAATCTTTCACATTCTGCCAAAGAAGAAATTAGAAAAACTAGAAAACCTATAGGCTGACGCCAAAGATTCCATCCAAAAAAACCATATTTTGACTGTGCTTCAACTATATCAACCGTACTTGAACTGTTAGATAATCATAGTCGATGATAACATCACAGTTCCCACCGCTATTCCAAAACCGTACATGAAACCTTAGCTTCATACGGCTCCTCTATGATCAGAAAAAAGGATTTTTTCTTTTCGATCTTATCCCCCGGGCGTAGATAGAATTAAGTAAGATAAAATTGATTGGAAAATCCTAAATTAGACCAAAGCAATTCCGTCTGCTAAAATAATAAAAAAGCGCTTCCGAATTGATCTTATCCTTTATATAATAAAATGACAGTTTTTTCTTGTTCAGTAATAACTTATTATTGGAATAAAACACTCGTTATAGCAATTAATAAATGAAAAGAATTGGATATTAGTTCATGAGGAATTCAATTCTGTATGAATATAGATAAAAGAAAGAATAAATAAAGATAAAGATCTTTTTTTGTATTGCATTCCATATCTTTTGTCCTATTCTTCTTTCCCGGGGAAGGGGATACTTAAAAAGAAAAAAGAAATAAAGGGTTAATTCGTTCTTGATAGCTATTTCCTTAACAAGTGAATGGGAATATACTCTGGATCGGAATCCGAAGAAAGTACTACTTGATCATTTCCACCAATTTCAAGTCCTTATTATGATTCCTTTTATGAGGAAAAATGTCTAATGATTTAGATTCTCTCATTACTAATCCTTTATGTACTTTAGTGTTCCTAATCCCTCACTAACTTTTTATGGATTCTTTTATATGGTTATAAGTTCTAGTAATAATTAAAAAAAAAATATTCTAGTAATGGAATTCCATATCGTGAATCCTTTATTCTTGCCCGCTTCAAGATATGATGACTAATCAAACAATCTCAATCTTGGGGTAAAGAGTTTACACTGCTTATGTTTACTTCAACTTTTTCTTGTACGTAGGAAATGAGATTTTTTATTTTTACTACAAATTAATAAGCTGTTTTGTTTCACTCATATAGCTATCTAGTTTAACTTACCGACCTGAATACAGAATAAGAAAAGGAAGATAAGTATTCAATGGATTTTAGAGGAAAAGCTCCTTTTTTAACGAATCACACGTAGAGATATTGCTAGCACACAAAAAGTTAATGGTATTTCATAACTGATAGATTGAGCAGCTGCTCGTAGACCACCTGAAAAAGAATATTTATTATTTGAGCTATATCCTGCCATAAGAAGACCAATAGGAGCAACACTTGAAATGGCAATCCATAAAAAAACACCAATACTAAGATCAGCTAAAACAAAATGATATCCAAAAGGGATAACTAAAAAACTTAATAAAACGGATATGACTGCTATAGAGGGTCCAATGCTAAATAAAGGAATCTCTCCTCGGGATGGGAGGATATCCTCTTTAAAAATCAGCTTAGTTCCATCTGCTATAGCTTGAAGCAGTCCTAGGGGGCCGGCATATTCAGGACCAATACGTTGTTGTATCGATGCGGATATTTCTCTTTCTAACCACACAATTACAAGTACTTGTATTGTGATTCCCAGTAGGAGGGTCAAAATAGGTAGAATCCATATCAGTCCATAAACTTCTTTTAATAATTCCGATTTCGAAAAAGAATTGATAGTTTCTACCTCTACCCTATCTATTATCATTTCAACGATCAACTTCCCCCATAATGATATCTATACTACCTAATATCGTCATGATATCAGCCAATTTCATTTTTTTAACTAGTTGAGGAAGAATTTGTAAATTAATAAAACCGGGTGGACGAATTTTCCATCTCCAGGGGAAAAGACTGTCATCTCCTACCAGATAAATTCCTAATTCACCTTTTGGAGCTTCTACTCTTACATAAAGCTCTTGCTTTGATAATTCAAAATTTGGGGAAGGTTTTTTACCAAGAAATCTATATTCAAAATCATTCCATTCCGAATTCTTTGCTTTCTTAAAGCGTCGGGCTTCTAAATTCTCATAAGGGCCTCCAGGAATTTTCTCTAGAGCCTGTTGAATAATTTTGATGGATTCCTTCATTTCACCAATTCGTACTAAATAGCGAGCTAACGAATCTCCTTCTTTTTGCCATTGGACTTTCCAATCGAATTGATTGTAAGACTCATAAGGATCAATTTTACGAAGATCCCATTGTATTCCAGAAGCTCGTAACATTGGTCCTGATAAGCCCCAATTTACAGCTTCTTCTCCGCTAATAAAACCTACTCCTTCAACTCGTTCTAAAAAAATAGGATTCCGTGTAATAAGTTGTTGATATTCAACAATTCCTCGTAAAAAATAATCACAGAAATCTAAACATTTATCGATCCATCCATAAGGTAGATCGGCAGCTACTCCTCCGATGCGAAAGTAATTATGCATCATTCGCATACCTGTAGCAGCTTCAAATAGATCATATATCAATTCTCTCTCTCTAAAAATGTAGAAAAAAGGAGTCTGTGCGCCGAGATCCGCCATAAAAGGCCCAAGCCATAACAAGTGAGAAGCTATACGGCTCAATTCTAACATAATTACCCGAATATAGCTGGCTCTTTGAGGTATTTGAATATTCTCTAAGAATTCTGGTGCATTTACCGTTATTGCTTCTGTAAACATAGTAGCTAAATAATCCCACCGTGTTACATAAGGCAAGTATTGTATAATAGTTCTGTTTTCTGCGATTTTTTCCATTCCTCTGTGTAAATAGCCTAATATGGGTTCACAATCAACAACATCTTCACCATCAAGAGTAACGATCAGTCGAAGAACACCATGCATTGATGGGTGGTGAGGGCCCATATTGACTATCATTAGATCTTTTCTTGTAAACGGTAGACTCATATTCTTTTTTCTTCCTTAATTCATTATTCCATGAATTCCTCAAAACGAGGCTCATCAAAATGCAAAATCTAAGACTACTATAAGACTACTAATAAAATAAGAAAAAAATTCGAACGATTAAATTACTTCTCCCGAATATCCAACTGACTTATTAATTTCTTATAACGTACTCTATTTTTCTTTGCCAAATAAGCCAGCAAACGTTGACGTTTTCCCAAAAGTCTTCGTAGACCTCTTTCCGATGAAAAATCTTTTTTGTGTAATTCCAAATGTGAAGCAAGTCTCCGTATCTTATTGGTGAAACTGAATACTTGAAATTCAACAGAACCCCTGTTTTCTTGTTTTTCTTCTTTAACCATAAATCAAAAAATTTTTCTACCTCCTTTCTTTTTCATGTATTTTTCTGATCAGGAAAAATAAAAAATTATGTCAGTTATTTTGAAGTTATTCGAATCTCGTACACACAAAAATTTGCAATTATTCATCTACTGCTGGAATCTATAATTTGGATTTATTTTATCGATCCAAATTGGATTTGGATAGAAGGGTACATTCTTTTATTTTAGATAGAAGATTTCTTCTATCTAAAATAAAAGAATTTTGCTGATTTATTTATTGCTATATCCAATTTATAGAATTGATACACCATTTAATTGATATCATTTAGCAAAATGAAACACAGCATATGCATCCATCTTTCGGCTCGAGAATTTCACGGGGGAGAGATATAGTATAAGAAATAGGCTATTAAGTAACTCTAAATGAATTGTGGATACATCTGTATCCTTAACATACTGAAACGACTGCCATTATTCGTATCAAAGCAATAGCGATTCATAAAAGCTAAATCTTGTAATCAATGGTGGGCCAATAATGAATTTTTTTGCATATGTATTAAGACGCTTGGTCTGATTTCGAAATTGTCCAGAGTTTTTTATGTTGTTTTCATTGCAAAATGATGGATCTCCTTCCGTAACTTTCCAATTACGAGTACGAGAATTGAAAGACATGAAAATTCTCAATTCTCTACAGCGTCTAGGAGATAGATAGAATATTTTCAGGAACAAGAAAATCAGAAGAATCTTTTTCTCTATTCACTACCATTCCGCGTCTTCGACTTCTATTAGTTTCTTTTCTTCTTTAATGCAATAGCTATAGTTTGATATAGAATCCATTTCTCAAAGTAATGGAAACCATTCTCTTATAGGAAATGGTTCGAAAATCGCTATTCCACCTTTTAGGTTTAGGTATCGTGAAAAGTGATACCTG